TGATTGTTTTCGAAATGGAAATTTTCTTCTTCGGCATGTAAAAAGGGAATAAATAAATCAATCAAATTTCGGGAGGCTTCGTGAAGTGCTTCTTTAGGAGTTAAACTTCCATTTGTCCATATTTCGATAAAGAGTATCTCTTGTTTTTCATTCCCATTCACATAAGAATGAATACTATGATTCGCATTTCGAACGGGCATGAATACAGCATCTATAGGATAACTGCCGTCTTGAAAGTTATTTGGCGTTTTTATACGATATCCACGATTCCTCTCGATTTGTAATTGAATACACAAATTAATTGGTTCTGTTAGGTTAGCTATATGCTGTGTATTATCAACGATTTCTACAGAGGGCGGTAAAATGATGTCTTGAGCAGTTACATACCCAGGACCCTTGACACAAATAGACGCATTACGAGTTCCATACAGATTACTTCTCAATACAATTTCTTTCAAATTCATTAAAATTTCATGTACAGATTCTTGAATACCTACGATGGTAGAATATTCGTGTGGTATTTTCTCAGATCTTGCACGTGTAATACATGTTCCTTCTATTTCTCCGAGTAAAGCTCTTCGCATCGCGATGCCTATTGTATCGGCTTGGCCTTTCATAAGTGGGGCCAGAATAAAGCGTCCATAATAAAGACGCTTACTGTCTGCTCTTGATTCAACACACTTCCACTGTAGTGTCCGAGTAGATACTGTTACTTTCTCTCGAACCATAGTAATATTATTTGATCAAATCATTGAATTATTTATTTCTCTTGAAATCTCTTCAATGTTTACACACGTCTTTTTTTGGGGGGCCTACAGCCATTATGTGGCATAGGGGTTACATCCCGTATGAAACTTAATAGTATACCACTTCTACGAATAGCTCTTAATGCCGCATCTCTCCCGAGACCCGGGCCTTTTATCATGACTTCTGCTCGTTGCATACCTTGATCCACCACTGTACGAATAGCATTTCCCGCTGCGGTTTGAGCGGCAAATGGTGTCCCTCTTCTTGTACCCTTGAATCCACAAGTACCGGCGGAGGACCAAGAAATTACTCGACCCCGTACATCTGTAACAGTCACAATGGTATTGTTGAAACTTGCTTGAACATGGATAACTCCCTTTGGTATTCTACGCGCATTCTTACGTGAACCAATACGTCTATTTCTACGTGAACCAATTTTTGGTATAGGTTTTGCCATATTTTATCATCTCATAAATATAAGTCAGAGATATATGGATATATCCATTTCATGTCAAAACAGATCCTGGTTTTTTTTACTGATTTTTTTTACTGATTTTTTGTACATCTGTACATCAGGTCCTTTAGATTTTTGGAGTCCTTTTTTGTTTAAAAAGATTATCCTTGTCTTTGTTTATGTCTCGGGTTGGAACAAATTACTATAATTCGTCCCCGCCTACGGATCAATCGACATTTTTCACAAATTTTACGAACGGAGGCCCTTATTTTCATATTTGTCACTCCTTTTCTTAATTCGGAATCTACTTAATTGGAAGAAAATAAGTTTCTTAAAATTTTTAACTTCGAATTGTATCCCTACGAAAGAATGTTGAAATCAAAAAACCACCTAATTATTTGAGTCTTTACTTTTGAATATACAAATGAATATACAAATTATATGCCCTTTAGTTGAATCATAAGAACTTACCACAATTTTTATTCTATTTACTGGTAGTATACGTATAAAATTACGTTGAACCTTTCCCGAAGCAAAACCCAGAATCGGATTTTCGTTATCTAAACGAACTCGAAACATACATACCGTTGGGACGTAGTTCAGTAATTAAACCCTCGCAAATCCGTTTTTGTTCTTTCATTCCAGGTAAAACGGCTTTGAAGCATCAACTAATCAAAGAGGCATAATATTAGAAACCTACCCTTTACTCTTTTTTTTTCACAAATATGAAAGTTCCGCATATAATTCGGCTATCAGAAAGATTACCATATATAACACAAAATTTCCCCGCCGATTCCTTCTATTCGAGCCTCTCGGTCTGTCATTATCCCTCGAGAAGTAGAAAGAATTACAATCCCCATTCCGCCTAAAATTCTCGGAATTCGTTGATAGTTAGAATAAATTCGTAGGCCGGGTCGGCTGATCCGTTTTAAATTTAAAACAGTTCTATACGATCCTTTCCTATTTCTCCTATGTCGTAGGGTTAAAACCAAAAAATATTTATTGCTTTCCTGATGTTTTCTCACGTTTTCAATAAAACCTTCTCGTAAAAGGATTTTAACAATATTTTCAGTCATGTTAGTAGATGGTATTCGAACTGTTCTTTTTTCATTCATGTCAGCATTTCGTATAGAGGTTATTATGTCAGCAATAGTGTCTTTACTCATGATAAACTAAGATTATTGTTGCCCCCGAATTTGGATATAATCAACATGCTCTATTTCTTTTTTTCTGAATTCATAAATATTTATGAATTTAAAAAGGTATATGCGTGATATACAAACAATCTACTAATTTAAATTAATCCATTTCATTCAAATACTATAAACTATATCACGGTATTCCCTTATAATACTTCAGGTGCTAATGAAACTATTTTAGTGAAATTTAACTGTCTTAATTCCCGGGGGATCGCGCCAAAAATTCGGGTTCCCTTTGGATTTCCTTCTTGATCAATAACAACTGCAGCATTGTCATCATATCGTATTATCATACCGTTGTCGCGTTTGAGTTCTTTACAAGTACGTACAATTACAGCTCGGATCACTTCTGATCTTTCTAGAGGTGTATTTGGTACTGCTTCTTTGATTACAGCAACAATAACGTCACCAATATGAGCATATCGTCGATTACTAGCTCCTATGATTCGAATACACATCAATTCTCGGGCCCCGCTGTTATCCGCTACGTTCAAATGGGTTTGAGGTTGAATCATATCTTTTTTTTATTGGTTTTGTCTTTTTCAATGTAAAGGGTGAAAAAAAAAAAAAAAAAAAAGAAATATTGTTTGTTCAAAACAAAACAAGAAACCTACAATTGTTTTTTATCAAAAAAATGCTTTCCTTTTGTTCTACATTCCTATCCTATACCGAAAGAATGAATTGAGTTCGTATAGGCATTTTTGATGCCGCTATTGAAATAGCCCTTCTGGCTATATTTTCTGCCACTCCGCTCATTTCATAAAGTATTCTGCCGGGTTTAACAACAGCTACCCAATATTCGGGAGATCCTTTCCCCGAACCCATACGTGTTTCTGTAGGTCTTACTGTAACTGGTTTGTCTGGAAATATACGTACCCAGATTTTTCCACCGCGGCGTGCATTTCGTGTCATTGCTCGCCGCCCCGCTTCTATTTGTCTAGACGTGATCCAAGCGGGTTCAAGTGCTTGAAGAGCATATCTACCAAAGCAAATACGATTACCTCGATAAGACATTCCTTTCATTCTTCCTCTATGTTGTTTACGGAATCTGGTTCTTTTGGGGTTATAGTTGATGGTTGTTTATCAATTCCACCCATCTCTACTACAGAACCGGACATGAGAATTTCTTCTCATCCAGCTCCTCGCGAATTAAACGATTAAAAATAAAATACATGGTGAATAATATACTGAATCGGGGGATTCTTTGAAATTTCATTTAATAATTTTTTTCTTTTGATATATAATTAACCGCATATTCTATTTATAGATAATGTCATTTAGGTATAATGAATGTTATAATGAATCTTTATTTTGCTTTTTATTATCATATCGAATTTACTCAAATTTCTAAAAAAAAAATTCGCGGGCGAATATTTACTCTTTCAACATTCAGTTGTAAGATTAGTCTATGACATGACCTTTCAAAAAAAACGATTCTGGTTCGTTCCGCCATCCTACCCACTGAATCATTAGGATTCGTTTTCAATAGAATCTTATGCATTCACAGGTTCTGTCGTTCCCACCACCTCTCGAATAATGATTAGGTCTGAATTCTACAATGGAGCCCCTAATGAAACTTGTTTTTGAGTCAACCCTCTCAGTCTTTATTGGCTCGGGGCTCTTGATTTGTGGTTCTATCCACGTATTTGTCTAATGTCTAATTAGGGATCAATCAGTATTGATGCTTTATTACATTCCTTTTTATGAGATGACTCATAGACCGTACATATTGGAATCATATATCGTTGATATTCTTGTTCTATCTTTCTCTCACCTTTCCATTTATCTGTATACTTTTCTTGCTTTACAACTCATAATCAGATTGGTTTTTCTTTTTTGTTTATGCAAAAAGATTTCAGTTGCTACAAAGATATGACTTATATATATATATCATATTTTGACTGGCTCTTTCTTTATATCCAGATAATGCGAAGCGATGAGTTGGTTATTAGTTCTATAGTTATTAGTTCGTATTACGGGTTTTTCCATTTTTTTTGAATCCTAATCTTAAAAAAACCAACGAGTCACACACTAAGCATAGCAATTATATCAAATGATTAATCGAATTTTTATTCAACCTTATAGAATTGTTCATTTTTTTTATCACTAAATAGAAATAGAACTAAATACAAGTCAAGTAAATGCTTATTATTCTTCGTCTACAAATATCCAAATTTTGATACCTAATACCCCATAGATAGTTCGAACTGCGTAGGAACAATAATCTATTTTGGCTCGAATGGTTTGTAGAGGAACCCTACCTTCTCTGATCCATTCGACACGTGCAATTTCTTTTCCGTCGATACGCCCTGCAATTTGTACTTGAATTCCTTTTGTACCTGCCTGCTCAGTTAATTCAATAGCCTTTTTCATTGCTTTGCGAAATGAAACTCTATTTTTTAATTGTCCGGCTATAAATTCCGCAAGAATATTGGGGTGCCCATAAGGGTTTACAATTCTTGTAATAGCAATGTTGAGTTTTCGGTTTACACAATTGAGTTCTTTTTGTACATTGAACTGTAATTCTTCGATTTTGCGAGTCCTGTCTTCTATTAATAACTTGGGGAATCCCATATAGATTATGACTTGAATCAAATCGA